GGGGTGGTTAAGAGATTATCTATGGTTAAACTCTTCACAACTCATCAACGGATATAACCCTTTTGGTATGAATAGTTTATCGGTATGGGCATGGATGTTCTTATTTGGACATCTTGTTTGGGCTACTGGGTTTATGTTCTTAATTTCTTGGCGTGGATATTGGCAGGAATTAATTGAAACTTTAGCATGGGCTCATGAACGCACACCTTTGGCTAATTTGATTCGATGGAGAGATAAACCAGTGGCTCTATCCATTGTGCAAGCGAGATTGGTTGGATTAGCCCACTTTTCTGTAGGTTATATATTCACTTACGCAGCTTTCTTGATTGCCTCTACATCAGGCAAATTTGGTTAATTCATTTTTTTTGAATACGTTTTATCATCGACAATCTAATTTTGTTCGATAGAGAAGGTGGACCACCTTCTTATATTTCCACATCTAGGATTCGACTTGTATCATTGATAATAATAGGAACTGAACCATTATGGCAAGGAAAGGTTTGATTCAGAGGGAGAAGAAGAGGCAGAGATTAGAACAGAAATATCATTTGATTCGTCGATCTTCAAAAAAGGAAATAAAAAAAGTTTCGTCGTTGAGTGATAAATGGGAAATTCATGGAAAATTACAATCCCCACCACGTAATAGTGCACCTACACGTCTTCATCGACGTTGTTTTTCGACCGGAAGACCGAGAGCTAACTATCGAGACTTTGGGTTATCCGGACACATACTTCGTGAAATGGTTCATGCATGTTTGTTACCAGGTGCAACAAGATCAAGTTGGTAAGGATCAAACTATACCTTCCTCTTTCTATTGATCTCTATGATCATCGATCATAGAGAGCCCCCTTTACCATTCTGTATAAATGGGATATTCTATTTGTATGGATATGGTAGAGGGGCACATCCAATCCTCGGTTGTCCATTAGTTCCCATCTCTTCTCTTCAACGCGGGGTAGAGCAGCTTGGTAGCTCGCAAGGCTCATAACCTTGAGGTCACGGGTTCAAATCCTGTCTCCGCAATATCAATCTTTATTTTTGTCAAAAAACAATTTAGGTCTGACTCTGTTAATGTTAACTAGCCATTAATTACTATTTCTCTTTTTGGATCGGAGGAAAAGAAGTAGGAAGAGAAGATAGAACCACTACACTATCGTAGTAAACTCTACCGAATTATTTATCCTATTCCATTAATTCACTATAGGCGGATAGCGGGAATCGAACCCGCATCTTCTCCTTGGCAAAGAGAAATTTTACCATTCGACCATATCCGCGTTTTTTGTTCCTGATAAGCCCGTATATGTCTCCACATATATGATATCATGTCTGGATCATTATTGTGCAGGGACGGATACGGATACTATCTTCAGAACGATTCCAATTGTCTAATTAATATATAACATATAAAATAGAATATAACAATAGAATTTTTTGTTTATTCAAGAAGTTGGACTTTGACCCCCCAATTTTTTGATTTATTTTCCTTTTCGGGAGTCATTTTTATCTTATATTTATTATGTTATGGAATTTTAATGCGTCTCACAACCCGAAGGGATTCTAGGGGGTCATTTCTTTTTTTGATCTGGAAAATACTGAATTGGTTCAAGAGATAAGAGAATTAAGGATAGCTACTAGAAAGACTAATCCAATCCATAATGATGTACCGGAAAAGACAACATTTTTGTTACTTGACCAACCGTCAGAAGAAGCAAATACAACGGGTACACTAATCAATAAGATTGATGAAGTAGCAATTAATGCAAAAACAGCCAATTGGAAAGCAATAGTCATACTTCTAATCCTCCAAGCTACCAATAAATAAACTATACCATTTGATCCCTCTCTCATACAAAAAAAAATTGTAATAAAATACATCATAGAGGGATTTGACCATGAACCCATGGATCCTGTAGGACTTATTACCACTTTATTCGGACATGGAGTCGGGGCCGTTTTTATTTACTTCACAAACATACATGCCGGCTCATGCATCCATATATACAAATATATATATTCACACCCCGGCTGTTTCTACCTACGGATAATGGTGGTATCAACTCATACGACCATGTTCTATTCTGGAGAATACAAATAAAATAAAATGGAGATTGTTTTTCGGAGAGATGGCTGAGTGGTTGATAGCTCCGGTCTTGAAAACCGGTATAGTTCTTTATTCAGAACTATCGAGGGTTCGAATCCCTCTCTCTCCTTTTACTCGTTGAATCTATTTTATTTCTTTATTTGTTATTGGTTTCCCCCGGCTCGGCTAGGAGGGCTAGCCGAGCCAAAAAACAATAGATATAACTGAGTTAAAAAAAGTAATACTTTGAAGTATCACTTGATCCCAATTCTAATACGTATGATGGAATCAAATGGATTCCTACTTCAGGCATTTGATCTTATGTCTCAGTTAAGAGGGGTCATGAAAAGAACAGGTTCCAAATCACGATCAATTCCTTTTTCAAATCCTGCTGCAGCTGCGCGGGCCCTTCCCGCATG